AAAATGAGCGAGCTGACAATGCTGTAAGAAACGAAATGTCCGAATTTTATTTTTTTACATGCCTCAGTGATGGAAAAGAACGAATATCTTTTACATACCCCCCCAGCCTTCCAACCTTTTTAAAAATGATCAAAAAAATAATACCAAGAAAAAAAGCATCCTCTGACCAAATTCCCACTTGTTGGAGTTTGATCAATGAAGAAAAAAAGGAAAACTTAAAAAAAGAATTTTTAAATAGAATTGAAGCTTTAGATACGGAATGGTCCCTTGACAAAATACTGGAAAAAACGACTCGATTTTGTCATAACGAAACTAACCAAGAATATTTACCGAAAATTTATGATCCATTTTTGTATGGGATCGATCGCGGAAGAATGAAATGGTTACATAGAAAAACAAGGTTACGTAGCGATATAAATCGAAGGCTCGCTTGGATAAACAAGATTCAGATTCATTTTCATTTTTTGTGTTTTAATTCTGAAAATTTTTATCACCCAAGAGAACAAGTTAATAGAAAATCTTTCCAGAAAAAACTTTCTGGGCTTTCCAAACCCCAAGAAGAAAAAAGGAATTTAGAAAAAGAGAGAAAAAGAAAAATTTTAGATAAAAAAATTGCAGAGAGAGATGCCAAAATTCCAATGAAAAAAGTTCAAAAATTTTTATTTGATGCCACGATCGGCTCTCAAATTCGTGTAAACGAGACTACTTCTTTAGAGGTTTATTTAAATAATTTACCTAAAATAAAGAAAAAAGTTCCTCGCTGGAGATACAAATTCAGAACTGAACTGGACCCCATGGACCCAGACGCCACCGAAGGGACGGTACTGCCTGCTCAAATCCGTTCAAAAAGATCAAAATATATAGTGTTCTGGACTGGGGAAGATCCTGAGGATCCTAAAAAAATAGTCGAAGACTCGGTGATCTTGTCTGCAGACGCCCCTGATTATCGTCGAGAGCTAATTTATGGATCCATGCGTGCCCAAAGACGTAAAGCTTATATTTGGGGCCTTTATCACCCAAACGTACATTCACGCGTTTTTTTTGATCGATTAAAGACTATTTTTGATGTAATAGAGGATTGTTTTTATTTTTTTGTGGATAGAATTGATATCCGGGGGTTTACAAAAAAAACCCTTAGAAATTGGAAGCGAAAAAGAAAAGCCCAAAAACTGCTAAATGAAAAAAGCATAGAAGAACTGAAAGAAGAATTTCAAAAAAGACAAGCCATGGCTGCCGAGGCAGCCGAAAACGAAGAAAGAGAGGCACAACTAAAAAAAAAACTAGAAAACCAAGAAGCAGCCGTAGACAACCGGGAACTAAACTGTGTGGAAAATGAAGCAAATTGGGCGGAATTACAACATGGTATACAAATCAGAACTGCGCTCTTATTCACTATGTCTTTTCTTAGAAGATCTATTTTCCCCCCTGTATTGATAACAATTAAAAATTGCATCCGTATATTATTACGGAAAGTTCCTGAGTGGTCCGAGGATGTCAGGAATTGGAAACGTGAAGTGCATTTTCTCTGCAATTCGACTGGGGGTGTAGTACCCAAAGGAGAGTTTCCAACAGACTGGTACGATGCGGGTATTCAGATAAAAGTAGTATATCCTTTTCATCTTAAACCTTCGCATAAATCGAAATTAAAACAATCTTGGAAGGCTCGACTAAAAAAAACAGAAGAAAAATTAAAAAAAAACAGAGAAGATAAGTTAGAATTAAAAAAAAAAAAAGAAGATAAGTTAGAATTAAAAAAAAAAAAAAGAGAAGATAAGTTCGAATACAGCGAAGTAGGTTTTTTAACAGTTTTCGGAGCGTTAGCCGACCAGCCGTATGGTCCTGGCCAAAAAGAGCCCCCTTTTTTTAAACCGCTTTTGAAAGAATTAAAAAAAAAAATAAAAAAATTAAAGGTTTTAAAAATTTTAAACGAAAGCGCAACCGTTTTCCTAAAAGTTGCAAAAGAACTAAAAAACTGGATTATCGAAACCCTTATTTTGATAAAAGGAAAAGACCCTTCAAAAGGAGATATAATGCCAGTATTTGACCTGAGAGAAATAAAACTCAATGAAACTAAAAAAGATGAAATAATGAGTAATCAGAGGCTTCAGGAACTATCTGTTGAATATAACCTCATGGAGTGGACAAAGGAAAACGAAAACCAATTTTTGATTGATAGAATAAAGCTACTCAGAAATCAAATAGAAGAAATTGCAAAAGAAAAACAACAACTACAACTAACTATAACTAATAGTTGTAAAAAACCGCGTTATGGTTCTCAAATAATTGAGTCATCAAAAAATTTTTGGCAAACATTGGAGAGAAAAAGAAACCGATTAACTCGTAAATTTTTTTTTTATTTTTCTTTTTACTTCGAAGAACTGTCTCTAGCTATTTTTCGAGGTATCATGAATATTAAAAAAATTACTCTACCCCTTTTTGTTAAATTAACAAAAAAAATTCTTGAGAAATCGATTTACAAGAATGAAGAAACTGGGGAAAAAAGTAATAAAAAAAAAAATACCATTTCTTTGATTTCGACTATAAAAAATTTCATATCAAAATCAAAAAAAAAAAAAATGAGTTATGACCTATGCTCATTATCACAAGCGTATGTATTTTACAAATTATCACAAATGAAAGTTGGTCACTTTTCGAAATTAAAGGCTGCTCTTGAAGATAACATATGCATAACATCCTTTTTTGTTAAGAATCAAATAAAGGGTTTTTTGCAAGACCAAGGAATCTTTCATTATGAATTGAAAGATAAAACCTTTTTGAATCCCGAAGTCAATCCATGGAAAAACTGGTTACGAAGTCATTATCAATACAATTTACCTCAGATTGTATGGGCTAGACTAGTAACAAAAAAATGGAAAAAGAAAATAAACCAAGGGAAAAAGAAAATAAACCAAGACTCTATAGTTATAAATCCAAGTTTAACCAAAGAGGATTCGTATGAAAAAAAAATGGAGGCCGACGAGGATGAGGCCGATGAGGATGAGGCCGATGAGAATGAGGCCGATGAGAAAGATTCTATACGGAATTTAACAAAAGATTATATTTATAATCTTTTTTGCTACAAATCTATTCATTCTAAAGAAAATGTTTTTGACATGTCTATAGGTCTTGCTCTAGATAATCGTTTAGTCTCTTGTTTTCTAGAAAAATATAATATTCGGAAAATTCGGCATAGAAAATATTTGGATTTTAGAATTCTAAACTTTTGGTTTAGAAAAATTGATACCAAGAGTAAAAAAAAACAGATTAAGACTAAAGTTCAGAATTCTAAAAGAATTGATAAAATAACTAAGACGGGTCTTGCCAACAAAAAAAGAGACCTTTTGGATTGGATGGGAATGAATGAAGAAATACTAAATCGTCCTATAACAAAAACAAATTCTCGTCCTATAAAAAATTTTGGATTTTTTTTCTTTCCAGAATTTTTATTATTTTCTAGCGCATATAAAACGAAACCGTGGGTCATACCACTTAGATTACTTTTTTTCAATTTTTTAGAAAAAAAAACTTTCCATTTTAATGAAAACAAAAAGATCACTACTAATAAAAAGAACACAGAAGCAGAAAAGGAATTGGCGCGTCAAAGAGAGCTTGAAAAGGAATTGGCGCGTCAAAGAGCGCTTGAAAACGAATTGGCGCGTCTAAGAAAGCTTGAAGCAGATAAAGAAAAAAGGATTGCAGAAATTTTATCAGGGAAGACAGAATCAGGGAAGACAGAATCAGGGAAGACAGAATCAGGGAAGACAGAATCAGGGAAGACAGAATCAGGGAAGTCAGGGAAGACAGAATCAGGGAAGACAGAATCAGGGAAGTCAGAATCAGGGAAGACAGAATCAGGGAAGACAGAATCAGGGAAGACAGAATCAGGGAAGACAGAATCAGGGAAGACGCTAAAAAACAATATTAAAGAGGCAGAGGCGCCTTTAGAATCAGGGAAGACGCTAAAAAACAATATTAAAGAGGCAGAGGCGCCGGCAGAGGCAGAGGCGCCGGCAGAGGCAGAGGCGCCGGCAGAGGCGCCGGCAGAGGCGCCGGCAGAGGCAGAGGCGCCGGCAGAGGCAGAGGCGCCGGCAGAGGCAGAGGCGCCGGCAGAGGCAGAGGCGCCGGCAAAGGCGCCGGCAAAGGCGCCGGCAAAGGCGCCGGGAGAGGCGCTCATGGGGGCAATGTGGTCGTATTGTCAATTGCGATGGAATCCGATTTATTTTTCAAAACTCTCTCGACGAGTCGACGATACTAGGAGAATAATTTATGTCCTGCTTGACCTAGAAAAGCCAGAAAGGTTAGTGATTTCTTCTATTGCAAGAGGGGATCTGGACCTAGAGCTTCTAGTGTTTGAGACGACTAAGGATGGGGTGCCTTGGAAAAAAATAATGGAAACAGGACTTTTTTATCTTGACCCTATACGTGCGCCTGTACAAAACGATGTACGACGTATTATATATAGAACCATAAGTATTTCATTGAAAAACAAACAAAAAATAAGTAAAAGATACAAAAAAAAAAATGTAAATAAAAAAAAAAAGAATTCTGATTTATTTGTCCCTGAAAAGATTCTATCCCCTAAACGACGTAGAGAATTTCGAATTCTCACTTGTTTCAACTTAAAAAAACAAAATGCGAGGGATATAAATTCAAGATTTGATAAGAATGTTGAAAACTTGAACACGGTTTTGCATAAAAAGAAAGATCTTGATAAGGAAAAAAAGAACCTAATTAAATTCAAAGACTTTCTTTGGCCCAATTTTAGATTAGAAGATTTAGCTTGTATAAATCGTTATGGGTTTAATACTACTAACGGAAATCGTTTCAGTATGATAAGAATCCATATGTATAAGCGATTTAAAAATTCATTAATGATAGATCTTTTTGACCTTTTTAATAGATATAATCCTTTTTAATATATATAATATATAAGTTACGGTATATGAAAACACAAATCTCATGTATAAAAATGAAATCTTTATACATGAGATTTATTTAATCAATGACATAGATACCAATCGGAGCGGATCCATAAATAAATTAACAGAAGACTTCGTTTTTAGATCAAAATTTAGACTTTTTATTAAGAATTAATTAAGTCGATAATTAAATTAAGATCCTTGTACAAAAAAACGACCACTATTATTACTGATCAGTAAAATTCATATCTTTCAATTCATATTAAAAGGGGAAGGATTTATTTTTATGATAAAAAATGCATTCATTTCATTTCAAGAACAAAAAGAAGAAAGCCGGGGATCCGTTGAATTTCAAGTATTCAGGTTCACTAATAAGATACGAAGACTTACTTCACATTTGGAATTGCACAGAAAAGATTATTTATCTCAAAGGGGTCTACGAAAAATTCTGGGAAAACGTCAACGCCTGCTGGCTTATTTGTCAAAAAAAAACAGAGTACGTTATAAAGAATTAATTAATAAGTGGAATATTCGGGAATTAAAAACGCGTTAAATTAAAAAATTGTGAATTAGTTCATTTTTTAGATCTTTCATTTTTTGATAAACTTCTTTTTCAGCAATCTAATTCATGCCAGAACGAATCGAGGAAAAACTTATGAAGAGACCAGTTACAGGAAAAGATCTTATGATAGTCAATATGGGCCCTCACCACCCATCCATGCATGGTGTTCTTCGCTTAATTGTTACTCTAGATGGTGAGGATGTTGTTGACTGTGAACCCATATTGGGTTATTTACACAGAGGAATGGAAAAAATTGCAGAAAACCGAGCAATTATAGATTAAAAAATAAAAAAAAAGAGGATTATTAAAAAAATTAATACATAGGACAAATACAAGAACAGATAAGAAGATATGCGACTTCCCCCGATATATTTTGTTCCTTCTCCTATAAAGAAATTAGTAATACCTACTCCATTTGTAATTGCCTCAATGATTCGTTTATCAACAAAATAAGTTTTTTTTGCTAATGTTCTTATACTTTCAGTTAAAGATGTTTTAAAAAAAGCATCTATGTAACCACAATTATATGACCAATTATATATATAATTTAGTAGTTTTTCCCAACAAATTCTTTTAGAACTCCATTTTTGAAATGAATTAAGTAAGGTTAAATTTAATAAAGATGAATAAAAAGGCTTATATAAACAGTATGCTATAACTATTCCAAAAAAAGCTATACTGACTGAAAAAGTTGCATTTCTAAAAAATTCATACCAATCTACAAAATTTGTTGAATTTTTATGCAAAAGGTTTATTGACGGCGTGAATAATTTTGATAAGATATCCAAGTCTATTCCTTCTTGATTGAAGGGAATTCCCATGGCTCCAATAAACAAAGTAAATAAAAGCAATACAAGGATAGGAAATAGAATAGTATTGTCTGATTCATGGGGATAATAGAAAGTTCTTGTATTAAGTCCAAAATTTTCAACAGTAATAAAAGTTTGATTTCTTACATTATTATTAATTTGATCTTCTTTCTTGCAAAAAAAAGAAGCTCTTTTCATATTATTCATTGTTAATAATGGTACTAACGCAAAATTTCTATTAAGTTTTTTTTCTTCTTCTTTACCCGATAAAGAAATTAAATATAAGGAGCTACTTTTTTTTCCACTGTAATTTATAAAATAAGTGTTTAAATGTCCTTCAAAAGTAAGTAAATAAATCCGAAACATATAAAATGCGGTTAATCCGGCTGTTGAACAAGCTATTATTGCAAAAATCGGCGAAAACAACAAACTATCATTAAGAATTTCATCTTTAGACCAAAAACAAGCAAGGGGAGGAATACCACAAAGAGAAAGTGTTCCTACTAAAAAGGCCCTTTTGGTAATCGGAACATGTTTTGTCAAACCACCCATAAGAATCATATTCTGACTTTTATCGGGAGAATATCCAACGATAGCTTCCATTGAATGAATAATGTATCCAGATCCTAAAAACAACAAAGCTTTCGAATAAGCATGAGTAATCAAATGAAATAAAGCAGATCGATAAGACCCCATACCTAGAGCTAACATCATATAACCTAGTTGAGACATTGTAGAATAGGCTAAACCTCTCTTAATGTCTTTTTGAGCAAGAGCTAAAGTGGCTCCTAAGAGTACTGTTATTATACCTATCAAAGATATTATGTCCATTATAGAAGGGATAACTATAAAAATAGGAAGAAGACGAGTTACAAGAAAAATCCCCGCCGCTACCATAGTAGCAGCATGTATAAGAGCCGAAATAGGAGTAGGGCCTTCCATGGCATCAGGTAACCATACATGAAGAGGAAATTGTGCAGATTTAGCAATAGGACCCACAAATAAGAGAAATGCACATAAAGTCAGGAATAATGGCTTGACTTTATTATTTATAATTAAATTATGGAATATTTCGAACAAATCCTGAAATTCGAAACTGCCCGTTATCCAATAAATACCTAAAATTCCTAATAATAAACCAAAATCCCCTACACGATTAGTTACAAAAGCTTTTTGACAAGCATTCGCTGCAACAGGTCGTGTGAACCAAAAACCTATTAATAAATACGAAGACATTCCAACTAATTCCCCCAAAAAATAAACTTGGATCAAATTAGAACTAGTAACTAATCCTAACATTGAACATTGAAGTATTAAAAAAACCCATAAAAGCAAAAAACCTCAGATATCCTTGATCATGAGACATATAATTGTCACTATAAATAAGAACTAAAATTCCAACAGTTGTAATTAATATTGACATAATAGAAGTAAGTGGATCCATAAAGTAACCTAACTAAAAAGAAAATTCATTGTTTATGGTCCAAGACCATACATTTTGATGAATGCAACTTATAAAAATTTGTTGAATAAATATATAGAGCGAAAAGATCATAACTATACTTAACAAAAAAATACTCAAAAAACTCCACATACGTCGGAGGTTTTTTGTTTTTGTTGCTGTCGGAAAAAGTAGAAGTCCAACTCCTAGTAAAATAGGTACTGGAAGTGGAATGAAAGGGATGATCCATGAATATTGGTATGTATGTTCCATAAAATAAAAACCCTTTTTATTTTATTCTTAATTTTTTTATTTCTTATTCACTGGTTTGTATATATATATTTTTTTTTCAATAGGGACAATAAAAATTGAAACCTAAAATAGAAAAAATTTTAATTAGTATAATGCTTCATAAATCGTAAAATATATATATATTAAAATCAAAAAATTAGAAGTGATTAAATATTATTACTAAGTTACTGCAACAAAATTATTTGGTTTTTTATTACTACTAAATCAAATGTTTTTTATGCATATACAGATCCAGAAAAAATGAATTATAATTACGTATTACAATAATTTATATACATATATTAAGAATAGAACAACGATTTTCACGACAAAAATACTTTATATTAAAAATATAATTTAGTTTTATTATTTAGAATTATTAAGAAATGAATTTGAATTATAGAATTTAGTTATTGTCGTCCAGTACACTAAGTGATTTTTTTTTTACAAGAAAAATTATTATAATCTATATTGTTTTTACATCTGAAGTGAATAAATTTCAGAACTTTTTTGATAATAAAATCTACCAGTATAGATTAATAAAATAAAATTTGAATAAAAAAAAGGTTGGTTTTAAACTTTTTAATGTCTCTTTATATATCTTTATATATATAATAAAATTTGAAAGTAAAAAAACAATTTAATATGGAGTATTAAAGAATAGAATAAGAAATGTCTTTGACATCCAATTATACCACTGAAATTTTTTTCATTTTTGAATGGCAGTTCCAAAAAAACGTACTTCTATCTCGAAAAAGCGTATTCGTAAAAACATTTGGAAAAGGAAGGGGTATTGGACATCGTTAAAAGCTTTTTCGTTAGGTAAATCACTTTCTACAGGTAATTCAAAAAGTTTTTTTGTACAACAAAAGAAATAAAAAACATTAGAATAATTAGAATTTGCCTCGTTTAAAACAAATTTTTAGAAAAAAGAGTAAAAAAAAAATAAAATATATAGATAAAAAAGCAAGGTTCACATAAAAAAAGGGGGGGTTGATTTGCCCCATCACTACCTTAATGCAATAAAAAAGAACGATCTTGTATTTCCTCGTTAAGAGGAAATACAAGATCTTTTTAATTTAAGTTAAAAGTTTTTCACTTTATACCTTTAGTAATTATTATTTCTCTGAATTATTATATTCTTTACTTGGAATCAAATTGATAAAAGGCATCTAGCCATAATTAAGTTAATATTAGATAATAATAATAGATGATAGGACTTTTAAGTGATCAAAAGTCTTATGTTTATATAATATAAACAATTTATACAATATAAAACGATGTAGCAAAATAGATATTTTGAAAAATTTTTTTCTTTAGTAATTAGGAAAATCCGATTTTATTGAAAATTTCGAAGGTTTTTGGAGAAGTTTTCATTTTTAGAAAAACAATTTAAACTAACTCAGATAAAAAAAAGATCTTAATTGAATTAAAAACCCCAATACCTATTTAAGGTTTAATTCATGAAATAAGTTGTAAATTACATTTAATTGGCTTCTTTATTTAAATTTTAATCTCGACGATTTAATAAAAATTTGTTAGTATTGTTTTGAACAAGTTGCCGCTATGGTGGAATTGGTAGACACGCTGCTCTTAGGAAGCAGTGCTATAGCATCTCGGTTCGAGTCCGAGTAGCGGCATAAGATCTTAGAAAAGATATATTATACGTTTTATAATAAAACTAATACCCTACTTTTTTTCTAAATTAGGGTAAAACCTAGTATTCATTTTTAACAAATTTTTTATGATTTTTTCAATTTTAGAACATATATTAACTCATATATCTTTTTCGGTCGTTTCAATTGTATTGACGATTTATTTTTTAACTTTATTAGTTAATTTAGATGAAATAATAGGCTTTTTTGATTCATCAGATAAAGGAATCGTAATTACGTTTTTTGCTATAACAGGATTATTATTCACTCGTTGGGTTTATTCAGGACATTTTCCATTAAGTAATTTATATGAATCATTAATTTTTCTTTCATGGGCTTTTTCAATTATTCATATGGTTTCCTATTTAAAAAAAAAAAAAAACCTAAACGCACTAACTGCGCCAAGTGCTCTTTTTATTCAGTTTTTTGCTACTTCAGGTCTTTTAAATAAAATGCCTCAATCTGCAGTATTAGTACCAGCTCTCCAGTCCCAGTGGTTAATGATGCACGTAAGTATGATGATATTAGGCTATGGCGCTCTGTTATGCGGATCATTATTATCAACAGCTCTGTTAGTCATTACATTTCGCAAAGTAGGCCCTACTTTTTTGAAAAAAAAAAACAATAATTTATTAAATGAATTATTTGGTTTTGATGCACTTTACTACATAAATGAAAGAAATTCTATTTTACTACAACAAAACATTCATTTTCGTTTTTCTAGAAATTATTATAGGTATCAATTGATTGAACAATTAGATTGTTGGAGTTTTCGGATTATTAGTCTTGGATTTATTTTTTTAACCGTCGGCATTCTTTCAGGAGCTGTATGGGCTAATGAGACATGGGGTTCATATTGGAATTGGGATCCAAAAGAAACTTGGGCATTTATTACTTGGACCATATTCGCAATTTATTTACATATAAAAAAAAACCGTAATGTTAGGGGTATAAATTCGGCAATTGTGGCTTCAATAGGCTTTCTTTTAATTTGGATATGCTATTTTGGCGTAAATCTTTTAGGAATAGGTTTACATAGTTATGGTTCATTTACATCGAATTAAATAAAACATTAACAAAAAAGAAAGGAATCCAAATAAAAAAAGAATAGCATCTATATATAACTTCATATAAGTTAAGAAATTTTATTTTAGGAGTAAATAATAAAGAACCTTTTGAATCAAGTAGTACAATGATTCAAAAGGTTCTCACAATACAAAGACCAAAGACTTCTGATTACAATTAAATTCAATGCTTTTTTTTAATTTCCTGAAAACGACCCATAAAAATAATTAGATAAAACGGATTCGACCTTGTCACTTGCTAATGAAAGCACAAAATCAGGATAAATTCCAATACCAATTATGGGTAGAAGAATAGAGAGTGAAATAAATAACTCTCGGGGTCCCGAATCAAAAAAAGAAAAATTTTTTACATTAATTAACTTGTATCCATAGAATATTTGGCGTGACATAGATAATAAATATATAGGAGTTAATATCATTCCAATTGCCATTACAAAAAGAATTAAAATTTTGGAAATTAAGAAATATTTTTGGCTGGTAATTATTCCAAAAAAAACGATTAATTCTGCAACAAAACCACTCATGCCCGGTAATGCAAGGGAAGCCATCGATAAGATAGTGAACATTGTAAATATCTTTGGAATGGAGATAGCCATTCCACCCATTTGATCAAGATAAACAAGCCGAATTCTATCATAACTAGTTCCTGCCAAGAAAAAAGTGCAGCGCCAATAAATCCATGAGATATGATTTGTAAAATAGCTCCATTAAGTCCAGGATCCGTTATAGAACCAATACCTATAATTATAAAACCCATATGAGATACAGAAGAATAGGCGCTTCTTTTAAATTACGTTGACCAGGAGATGTTGAAGCTGCATAAATTATTTGGATTGTACCAACTACCATCAACCAGGGAGAAAACATAGGATGAGCGTGAGGTAACAATTCCATATTGATTCGAACCAACCCATATGCTCCCATTTTTAATAAGATTCCAGCGAGAAGCATACAGGTACTGTAATGGGCCTCGCCGTGGGTGTCAGGTAACCACGTATGTAAAGGTATAATAGGTGATTTGACGGCAAAAGCAATAAGAAATCCAATATAAAAGAGTATTTCGAGTGTGACAGGATAGGATTGATTCGCTAATAGTTCTAAATTTAATGTTGGTTCGTTGGAACCATATAAACTTATACCTAAAACCCCTATTAATAAAAAAATGGAACTTCCTGCAGTGTATAAAATAAATTTTGTAGCTGAATACAGACGTTTCTTTCCACCCCACATGGATAAAAGTAGATAAACGGGAATTAATTCTAATTCCCACATGATGAAAAAAAGTAAAAGATCCCGAGAAGAAAATGATCCTATTTGACCACTGTACATTGCTAACATCAGGAAATGGAATAATCGAGAATCCCGAGTAACAGGAAAAGCCGCTAAAGTAGCTAAAGTAGTAATAAATCCCGCCAGTAAAATCGTTCCTATAGAAAGTCCATCTACTCCCACTCTCCAGTAAAAATCAAAAATATTGATCCATTTATAATCTTCGGACATTTGAATTAATGGATCGTCCATTTTATAATTATAACAAAAAGCGTAGGTCGTTAGAAGAAGTTCTAAGACACAAATGCATATAGTATACCATTTATTTACTTTATTTCCCCTATGCGGGAGAAATACCATTAACGAACCAGCGGATATTGGAAAAACAACAATTATTGTTAACCAAGGAAAATCATTCGTGGTAAAGACAAGATACACGAGGTCCAAAGAACGCGTACTCAAAAAAATAAAATTTAACTTTTTTGAGTACGAGTCCTTGTCAATAAAAAAAAATAAAATTGATTCCTAATTTATTCAAATTAAAATGAGGTTTTCAGTAACGTCTCAATAAGCTAGACCCATACTTCGAGTGGTTTCATGCCATAAATAAACTCGAACGCTCAAAAAATCCGTTGGACAGGCAGATTCACATCTCTTACAACCAACGCAGTCCTCGGTTCTTGGAGCGGAAGCTATTTGCTTAGCTTTACATCCATCCCAAGGTATCATTTCTAATACGTCTGTAGGGCATGCTCGAACACATTGAGTACATCCTATACAGGTATCATAAATTTTTACTGAATGTGACATAGGATCTATATATATTTTTTTAATGTCATAAATTTTCAATCTAGTAAACTTTTAACTGAATGATATATTGAACTACTAGATAAAGCAATGATTTCCTTTAATAGAATTTTTGTAATTAATTCTGGCTCAATTGCGAAAAAAAGGTCTAAAATACTTTGATTTCTTAGATTATCACAAATCGAATCTAGTAAGTCATAACCTATTATATATATGAAAATTTAAATCTTTAATTTTTTTAATTATGCTACTTATTTAATAAGGTCGATTGGTTGATGCGAGTTGATTTTCTGTTACGATAAATTGACGAGACTATAGCTAATCCAATAGCTGCTTCAGCGGCTGCAATTGCTATAACAAAAATGCAGAAAATATCCCCTTTTAGTTGGGAATTATCAAAAAAATCAGAAAATGTTACGAAATTCAGATTAACGGCATTGAGTATAAGTTCAAGACACATAAGAGCCCTAACCATATTTCGACTCGTGATCAATCCATAAAGACCAATCAAAAATAAATAGGCACTCAAAACAAGTACATGTTCGAGTATCATTCAGCAACTCCTTATCAATGTTGATTCATTTAAATATGAATAATAATTCACTGGATTTAATAAACTAGAATATAACAAACAAAGTACGAATAAAAACGATATTTGGTAAAAGAAATTTTCAAAGATATATATATAATATAAAAGTTGAGATTTAAAATAGTATTAAAAATTTTTAATTGAACAAAAAAAAAGTTTTCTTTAGTATGTAGTATGTCCTAATTAGAACTTTTTTTATTGACGAGCCACAGAAATTGCACCTATCAAAGCAACTAAAAGAATTATTGAAATGAGTTCAAATGGAAGAAAAAAATCGGTTGATAAATGAATTCCTATTTGTTGACTATTACTTATTAAATATTGCTCTAGAATCTGGTTTAATCTTGTAGTCCAAATAACCCCGTACCATGACGTATCGAGAATAGTAGAAATCAATGAAAAAAGCATAGTTGTACAAACCAACGAAGTAATCCCATTCCCAACGGTCCATAGATTTAAATATGTGGAATATTCTGAATCATTCATGAACATCACAGCAAATATGATTAAAACATTTATGGCCCCTACGTAAATAAGGAGTTGTGCAGCAGCTACAAAATGGAAATTTGATAGAATATACAATAAAGAGATACAAACAAGAACAAATCCTAAGGAAAAGGCTGAAAATATGGGGTTGGGAAGTAATACTACTCCCAGATCTCCTACTAGAATACCGAATCCTAGAAAAACTAAAAGAAAATCATGTATTGGTCCAGGCAAATCCATTATATTATTAAAAAAATATAAATCCTTTTCATGATCTTATTAATTTAACCGGGGAATTTTTTTATAATATCTTTCTAATAGAGTGAAATTCTAATCTAATGGATATTAATTTATGTAGATACAATTATTAGACAGTTTCGCTTTTTATGCTACAATTTTTTTTCAACCTATCTAAAAAAAATATAATTACGAATATATTAAAAGAATGAGCCTTAAATATTATTATATAAATACAACTTTTTAATTAAACTTTTTATATACGTCAAAAATGGCTAATTCTTTTTTTTAATAAACTTAGTAGGTTTACCCCCCCCCTTTTTTTTTTAGGTTAATTCAAAATTGTTCGAATAGTGTAATCATTAATTACTGACATTGGTAAACGACCCAAAGCTATTTGATTATAATTCAATTCATGACGATCATAAGTTGAAAATTCATATTCTTCAGTCATTGACAAACAATTTGTTGGACAATATTCAACACAATTACCACAAAATATACAAATTCCAAAATCAATACTGTAATTAAGCAATCGTTTTTTTCTAATATTCGTTTCCAATTTCCAATCAACAATAGGCAGATCTATAGGACATACTCGAACACATACTTCACAAGCAATGCATTTATCAAATTCAAAATGGATTCCCCCGCAGAAACGTTCAGAGGTTAGTAATTTTTCATAGGGATATTGAATAGTTACAGGTAAACGATTTGTGTGGGATAAGGTAATCATGAAACCTTGACCAATATACCTGGCAGCTCGTAGGGTTTGTTGACCGTAATTAATGAACCTGGTTATCATCGGAAGCATATTGTAATTATCTATGAAAAATTTTATCTTTGTTTCTTTCTCTTGTTTAAAACAAGTACTGAATATGTTGGATTCATTTTCAATTTAGAGTGAAAAGAGTTGAAAAGAGGTTGTTAATAATAGATTACCAAGGGAAATAGGTAAAAGAAATTTCCATCCAAGATTTAATAGTTGATCCATTCTTAGCCTAGGTAAAGTCCACCTTGTTACGATAGAAATGAACAAGAACAAATAAGTTTTAGCTAATGTAATAAAGATACCAATTGTTATTCCCAAAATTTGATCCCTTTCAAATAGTTCCAGAATAGATATATACGGAATACGAATATTCCAACCGCCTAAGTATAGAACTGTTACAAATAATGAGGAAATTAATAGATTTAGATAAGAAGCAACGTAAAATAAACCAAATTTTATACCTGAATATTCAGTTTGATAACCGGCTATTAATTCTTCTTCCGCTTCTGGTAAATCAAACGGTAACCTCTCGCATTCTGCCAGGGACGAAATTAGAAAAACGATAAAACCTATAGGTTGACGCCACAAATTCCATCCCCAAAAACCATATTTTGATTGTGCCTCAACTATATCAACTGTACTTAAACTGTTAGATAATCCTAGTCGGTGATAACATTACTATTCTCACCGCTATTACAAAACCGTACATGAGGTATTCGCCTCATACGGTTCCCCGGGGGCCATAAATAAATCTAAGGACCAGATTCGTCTTTTTTAGAATTAGTATTATTTAGATGGATATGATGTCTTATAAACGAGCTTAAATATATCTGGGGTCCTGGATTATACCAATGGAATTCTGTCTGCTCAAATTCTAGTAATAAAAAAGCGCTTCCGAATTCATCTCATCCTTTACAAATTTGCATTTCTATTTGTTGAGTAATAAAAAATCCTTTGAAAAAAGGGTCTTTCAGCCCATCGTGGTTTTAAATTACGAAAAAGAATTGACATCCTATTAGTTTAGTATGCATGACAGAAATTTTATTTTTTTTTCTAAATCTATTAAAAAAATATCCTTGTTTCGTTCCTATTCTTCTTTCTTTTTTTCTAAAAAAAGTGGGTGGACTTTAAAAATAAAGGATTATTTCGTTTCTGATAGTCATTACATTTATCCGTGGATCGGAGCATACTCTGAATCGGAATCTTGGGGAGTACTATTTTATCATTTCTACTAATTTCAAGCCCCAATTAACCCTCTTTTTTTATCTTATGTTATGCATAAATATATTTTTCAATTTGGTTAATCTCTATTACAAATTCTTTTTGTATTTTGGTGTTTCTAACCATCCACTCACTTTTACCTAATTGCCGCTCACTTTGTCATACATGTATGTTTCTAACTGCTAGTGAAAACGTCATACGGTTAATATTTTTAACCCGCTTCAAGCCAGGATGACTAATCAACTAATCAACCAACCTTGGGGTAAAATGATTCTTACGCGTATGTTTCGCGTATGTTTATTTCTGTTTAACCCTTGTACCTAGGAAATGAGCTTCAATTTCTCTTTTTACTGCTAATTTCGGAGCAGTTTTTTTTCACTCATAACTAACTATCAAATTACTTTTATTAAGATTAACCCAAAAGATAGTTATTCCGTTTTTAACCTTTTCGTCTAGAAGAAACGTTTATGTTTCAACGAATCGCACGTAGAGATATTGATAAAACACATAGAGTTAATGGTATTTCATAACTAATCGATTGGGCAGCAGCTCGAAGACCACCTAAAAAAGAATATTTATTATTTGATCCATATCCGGACATAAGAAGTCCAATAGGAGCAATACTTGAGATGGCAATCCATAAAAAAATACCGATATTGAGATCCGCTAAAACAAGGTGATTACTAAAGGGAATTACTGAATAACTTAGTAAAATTGAGATAACTGCTATCGACGGTCCAATACTAAATAAAGGAGTATTTCCTCTAGATGGACGAAGATCCTCTTTTAAAAGTAGTTTTATCCCATCGGCTAGGGCTTGAAGAATTCCCAATGGGCCAGCGTATTCAGGTCCAATACGTTATTGTATTCCTGCAGATATTTCTCTTTCTAACCACACAATTACTAGTACACCTGTTATGATTCCCAATATAAGAGAAAATATAGGGACAAATATCCATATGAGTCCATAGACCTCTTTTAAAGATTCCAATCTAACAAAAGAATCAAAATAATTTAGAGTTTGTACTTCTGTTGCATAAATTATCATTTTAACGATCAACTTCTCCCATAATTATATCTATGCTACCGAGTATCGTCATAATATCAGCCAATTTCATTCTTTTAACTAGTTCAGGAAGAATTTGCAAATTAATAAAACCCGGTGGTCTTATTTTCCATCTCCAAGGAAAACCACTTTGATCTCCTATGAGAAAAATTCCTAATTACCCTTTTGGAGCTTCCACTCTTACATAAAGCTCTTGTTTCGATAATTCAAAGGTAGGCGAAGGTTTTTTACTAATGAATCGATATTCAAAATCATTCCATTCTGCATTCCTTTTTCTATCAAAGCCTCTGATTTCTAAATTCTCATAGGGACCTCCCGGAAGTCCTTCCAGAGCCTGTTGAATAATTTTTATGGATTCTGTCATTTCGTTAAGTCGTACTAAATAACGAGCTAATGAATCTCCTTGTTTTTGCCACTGAATTTCCCATTCAAATTCATCGTAAGACTCATAACGATCCACTTTACGAAGATCTCATGGTATTCCGGATGCGCGTAGCATTGGTCCGGATAAACCCCAATTTATTGCTTCTTCCCCACCAATAATCCCAACCCCTTCAACTCGTTCTAAAAAAATAGGATTTCGTGTAATAAGTTTTTGATATTCAACAACCTCCGTTAAAAAATAATCACAAAAATCCAAGCATTTATCTATCCAACCATAAGGTAAATCAGCCGCTATTCCTCCAATACGAAAAAAATTATGCATCATTCTCATACCGGTGGCAGCTTCGAATAGATCATATACAAATTCGCGTTCTCTGAAAATATAGAAAAAAGGAGTCTGTGCACCAATATCTGCCATAAAAGGGCCTAGCCATAAGAGATGAGAAGCTATACGACTCAATTCCAGCATAATGACTCTGATATAGCTGGCCCTTTGAGGAACTTGAATATTTACCAATTGTTCTGGTCCATTTACTGTTATTGCTTCTGTAAACATAGTAGCTAAATAATCCCATCGCGTTACATAAGGTAAATATTGTATAATTGCTCGGTTTTCTGCAATTTTTTCCATTCCTCTGTGTAAATAACCCAATATGGGTTCACAGTCAACAACATCCTCACCATCTAGAGTAACAATTAAGCGAAGAACACCATGCATGGATGGGTGGTGAGGGCCCATATTGACTATCATAAGATCTTTTCCTGTAACTGGTCTCTTCATAAGTTTTTCCTCGATTCGTTCTGGCATGAATTAGATTGCTGAAAAAGAAGTTTATCAAAAAATGAAAGATCTAAAAAATGAACTAATTCACAATTTTTTAATTTAACGCGTTTTTAATTCCCGAATATTCCACTTATTAATTAATTCTTTATAACGTACTCTGTTTTTTTTTGACAAATAAGCCAGCAGGCGTTGACGTTTTCCCAGAATTTTTCGTAGACCCCTTTGAGATAAATAATCTTTTCTGTGCAATTCCAAATGTGAAGTAAGTCTTCGTATCTTATTAGTGAACCTGAATACTTGAAATTCAACGGATCCCCGGCTTTCTTCTTTTTGTTCTTGAAATGAAATGAATGCATTTTTTATCATAAAAATAAATCCTTCCCCTTTTAATATGAATTGAAAGATATGAATTTTACTGATCAGTAATAATAGTGGTCGTTTTTTTGTACAAGGATCTTAATTTAATTATCGACTTAATTAATTCTTAATAAAAAGTCTAAATTTTGATCTAAAAACGAAGTCTTCTGTTAATTTATTTATGGATCCGCTCCGATTGGTATCTATGTCATTGATTAAATAAATCTCATGTATAAAGATTTCATTTTTATACATGAGATTTGTGTTTTCATATACCGTAACTTATATATTATATATATTAAAAAGGATTATATCTATTAAAAAGGTCAAAAAGATCTATCATTAATGAATTTTTAAATCGCTTATACATATGGATTCTTATCATACTGAAACGATTTCCGTTAGTAGTATTAAACCCATAACGATTTATACAAGCTAAATCTTCTAATCTAAAATTGGGCCAAAGAAAGTCTTTGAATTTAATTAGGTTCTTTTTTTCCTTATCAAGATCTTTCTTTTTATGCAAAACCGTGTTCAAGTTTTCAACATTCTTATCAAATCTTGAATTTATATCCCTCGCATTTTGTTTTTTTAAGTTGAAACAAGTGAGAATTCGAAATTCTCTACGTCGTTTAGGGGATAGAATCTTTTCAGGGACAAATAAATCAGAATTCTTTTTTTTTTTATTTACATTTTTTTTTTTGTATCTTTTACTTATTTTTTGTTTGTTTTTCAATGAAATACTTATGGTTCTATATATAATACGTCGTACATCGTTTTGTACAGGCGCACGTATAGGGTCAAGATAAAAAAGTCCTGTTTCCATTATTTTTTTCCAAGGCACCCCATCCTTAGTCGTCTCAAACACTAGAAGCTCTAGGTCCAGATCCCCTCTTGCAATAGAAGAAATCACTAACCTTTCTGGCTTTTCTAGGTCAAGCAGGACATAAATTATTCTCCTAGTATCGTCGACTCGTCGAGAGAGTTTTGAAAAATAAATCGGATTCCATCGCAATTGACAATACGACCACATTGCCCCCATGAGCGCCTCTCCCGGCGCCTTTGCCGGCGCCTTTGCCGGCGCCTTTGCCGGCGCCTCTGCCTCTGCCGGCGCCTCTGCCTCTGCCGGCGCCTCTGCCTCTGCCGGCGCCTCTGCCTCTGCCGGCGCCTCTGCCGGCGCCTCTGCCGGCGCCTCTGCCTCTGCCGGCGCCTCTGCCTCTGCCGGCGCCTCTGCCTCTTTAATATTGTTTTTTAGCGTCTTCCCTGATTCTAAAGGCGCCTCTGCCTCTTTAATATTGTTTTTTAGCGTCTTCCCTGATTCTGTCTTCCCTGATTCTGTCTTCCCTGATTCTGTCTTCCCTGATTCTGTCTTCCCTGATTCTGACTTCCCTGATTCTGTCTTCCCTGATTCTGTCTTCCCTGACTTCCCTGATTCTGTCTTCCCTGATTCTGTCTTCCCTGATTCTGTCTTCCCTGATTCTGTCTTCCCTGATTCTGTCTTCCCTGATAAAATTTCTGCAATCCTTTTTTCTTTATCTGCTTCAAGCTTTCTTAGACGCGCCAATTCGTTTTCAAGCGCTCTTTGACGCGCCAATTCCTTTTCAAGCTCTCTTTGACGCGCCAATTCCTTTTCTGCTTCTGTGTTCTTTTTATTAGTAGTGATCTTTTTGTTTTCATTAAAATGGAAAGTTTTTTTTTCTAAAAAATTGAAAAAAAGTAATCTAAGTGGTATGACCCACGGTTTCGTTTTATATGCGCTAGAAAATAATAAAAATTCTGGAAAGAAAAAAAATCCAAAATTTTTTATAGGACGAGAATTTGTTTTTGTTATAGGACGATTTAGTATTTCTTCATTCATTCCCATCCAATCCAAAAGGTCTCTTTTTTTGTTGGCAAGACCCGTCTTAGTTATTTTATCAATTCTTTTAGAATTCTGAACTTTAGTCTTAATCTGTTTTTTTTTACTCTTGGTATCAATTTTTCTAAACCAAAAGTTTAGAATTCTAAAATCCAAATATTTTCTATGCCGAATTTTCCGAATATTATATTTTTCTAGAAAACAAGAGACTAAACGATTATCTAGAGCAAGACCTATAGACATGTCAAAAACATTTTCTTTAGAATGAATAGATTTGTAGCAAAAAAGATTATAAATATAATCTTTTGTTAAATTCCGTATAGAATCTTTCTCATCGGCCTCATTCTCATCGGCCTCATCCTCATCGGCCTCATCCTCGTCGGCCTCCATTTTTTTTTCATACGAATCCTCTTTGGTTAAACTTGGATTTATAACTATAGAGTCTTGGTTTATTTTCTTTTTCCCTTGGTTTATTTTCTTTTTCCATTTTTTTGTTACTAGTCTAGCCCATACAATCTGAGGTAAATTGTATTGATAATGACTTCGTAACCAGTTTTTCCATGGATTGACTTCGGGATTCAAAAAGGTTTTATCTTTCAATTCATAATGAAAGATTCCTTGGTCTTGCAAAAAACCCTTTATTTGATTCTTAACAAAAAAGGATGTTATGCATATGTTATCTTCAAGAGCAGCCTTTAATTTCGAAAAGTGACCAACTTTCATTTGTGATAATTTGTAAAATACATACGCTTGTGATAATGAGCATAGGTCATAACTCATTTTTTTTTTTTTTGATTTTGATATGAAATTTTTTATAGTCGAAATCAAAGAAATGGTATTTTTTTTTTTATTACTTTTTTCCCCAGTTTCTTCATTCTTGTAAATCGATTTCTCAAGAATTTTTTTTGTTAATTTAACAAAAAGGGGTAGAGTAATTTTTTTAATATTCATGATACCTCGAAAAATAGCTAGAGACAGTTCTTCGAAGTAAAAAGAAAAATAAAAAAAAAATTTACGAGTTAATCGGTTTCTTTTTCTCTCCAATGTTTGCCAAAAATTTTTTGATGACTCAATTATTTGAGAACCATAACGCGGTTTTTTACAACTATTAGTTATAGTTAGTTGTAGTTGTTGTTTTTCTTTTGCAATTTCTTCTATTTGATTTCTGAGTAGCTTTATTCTATCAATCAAAAATTGGTTTTCGTTTTCCTTTGTCCACTCCATGAGGTTATATTCAACAGATAGTTCCTGAAGCCTCTGATTACTCATTATTTCATCTTTTTTAGTTTCATTGAGTTTTATTTCTCTCAGGTCAAATACTGGCATTATATCTCCTTTTGAAGGGTCTTTTCCTTTTATCAAAATAAGGGTTTCGATAATCCAGTTTTTTAGTTCTTTTGCAACTTTTAGGAAAACGGTTGCGCTTTCGTTTAAAATTTTTAAAACCTTTAATTTTTTTATTTTTTTTTTTAATTCTTTCAAAAGCGGTTTAAAAAAAGGGGGCTCTTTTTGGCCAGGACCATACGGCTGGTCGGCTAACGCTCCGAAAACTGTTAAAAAACCTACTTCGCTGTATTCGAACTTATCTTCTCTTTTTTTTTTTTTTAATTCTAACTTATCTTCTTTTTTTTTTTTTAATTCTAACTTATCTTCTCTGTTTTTTTTTAATTTTTCTTCTGTTTTTTTTAGTCGAGCCTTCCAAGATTGTTTTAATTTCGATTTATGCGAAGGTTTAAGATGAAAAGGATATACTACTTTTATCTGAATACCCGCATCGTACCAGTCTGTTGGAAACTCTCCTTTGGGTACTACACCCCCAGTCGAATTGCAGAGAAAATGCACTTCACGTTTCCAATTCCTGACATCCTCGGACCACTCAGGAACTTTCCGTAATAATATACGGATGCAATTTTTAATTGTTATCAATACAGGGGGGAAAATAGATCTTCTAAGAAAAGACATAGTGAATAAGAGCGCAGTTCTGATTTGTATACCATGTTGTAATTCCGCCCAATTTGCTTCATTTTCCACACAGTTTAGTTCCCGGTTGTCTACGGCTGCTTCTTGGTTTTCTAGTTTTTTTTTTAGTTGTGCCTCTCTTTCTTCGTTTTCGGCTGCCTCGGCAGCCATGGCTTGTCTTTTTTGAAATTCTTCTTTCAGTTCTTCTATGCTTTTTTCATTTAGCAGTTTTTGGGCTTTTCTTTTTCGCTTCCAATTTCTAAGGGTTTTTTTTGTAAACCCCCGGATATCAATTCTATCCACAAAAAAATAAAAACAATCCTCTATTACATCAAAAATAGTCTTTAATCGATCAAAAAAAACGCGTGAATGTACGTTTGGGTGATAAAGGCCCCAAATATAAGCTTTACGTCTTTGGGCACGCATGGATCCATAAATTAGCTCTCGACGATAATCAGGGGCGTCTGCAGACAAGATCACCGAGTCTTCGACTATTTTTTTAGGATCCTCAGGATCTTCCCCAGTCCAGAACACTATATATTTTGATCTTTTTGAACGGATTTGAGCAGGCAGTACCGTCCCTTCGGTGGCGTCTGGGTCCATGGGGTCCAGTTCAGTTCTGAATTTGTATCTCCAGCGAGGAACTTTTTTCTTTATTTTAGGTAAATTATTTAAATAAACCTCTAAAGAAGTAGTCTCGTTTACACGAATTTGAGAGCCGATCGTGGCATCAAATAAAAATTTTTGAACTTTTTTCATTGGAATTTTGGCATCTCTCTCTGCAATTTTTTTATCTAAAATTTTTCTTTTTCTCTCTTTTTCTAAATTCCTTTTTTCTTCTTGGGGTTTGGAAAGCCCAGAAAGTTTTTTCTGGAAAGATTTTCTATTAACTTGTTCTCTTGGGTGATAAAAATTTTCAGAATTAAAACACAAAAAATGAAAATGAATCTGAATCTTGTTTATCCAAGCGAGCCTTCGATTTATATCGCTACGTAACCTTGTTTTTCTATGTAACCATTTCATTCTTCCGCGATCGATCCCATACAAAAATGGATCATAAATTTTCGGTAAATATTCTTGGTTAGTTTCGTTATGACAAAATCGAGTCGTTTTTTCCAGTATTTTGTCAAGGGACCATTCCGTATCTAAAGCTTCAATTCTATTTAAAAATTCTTTTTTTAAGTTTTCCTTTTTTTCTTCATTGATCAAACTCCAACAAGTGGGAATTTGGTCAGAGGATGCTTTTTTTCTTGGTATTATTTTTTTGATCATTTTTAAAAAGGTTGGAAGGCTGGGGGGGTATGTAAAAGATATTCGTTCTTTTCCATCACTGAGGCATGTAAAAAAATAAAATTCGGACATTTCGTTTCTTACAGCATTGTCAGCTCGCTCATTTTTTATATATCGATTTGGTCGACTCCGTTGGTGATAATCGAAAAGGTCAGTTACAAAAGGTTTTTCAAACAATAAATAATAATCCTCTATTCTTTTTTTGAAAAAATCTAAATAAGTTTCTTTCCTTAAAAAAGCATTATCCCTTATATGTTTTTTTATAGCATCAGCATTTTCTTGCTTTAAATAATAACCCTCTTTTAGTTTTTTTTTTACATCTTGTAAATCTAACGTTATAAGTGGAATTTTTTTCCTTTTTTCTTTCCTTCCATCTAAAACGCCTAAAGCGCCTTTTCCTCTTTGAAAGTACTTTCGAGTTTTGTTCAGAGCCTTCATGTTTTTCTCGAATTTTAATTGTGCTTCCTCGGATACCGGAGTCGGGTCCGGCTCTACTTCTTCTAGGTTATAAGTCAAAAAGGGCGCTGGCATTCTGCCTATATGCCAGATACAGCTAATCACTAAGATCATATTAACGATTCCAGGCCTATAATATCTCCATTCGGCGATAAAAAACTTATAATGATACTGATACTTCTTAGATCGAAAAAGTATATTAGAACGATAATTTTTCTTTATCCATACGACTACAAATCCAACTAATTGCATGAATAAAATGTGACCGATTAACCAACCGAAAAAGCTGCTTGTTACAAATAACATCGTGTTGTTGCATCGAAATATATAAATGTTGACTAATCGAGCTACCATTGCACTTGGGAAAAGAGTATGGTTTAATAATGGAAAAATGCAATTATTCATGAAAATACATTGATTGCCAAAATTACGCATTGAATGTCTGGCAGTATCGTCGATATCAAATAAATCCTGATTGTTCAAGAAGAAATGAGACAAAAGATACGGTAGAGTTAGGAAAGTTCTTGCATGAGGTCTATTCAATGCTACATGAAACGGTGCGTAAAAGATCGATACGAACGTCATGAGCTGTCCCGCCAAAAAACCCGCTGTTGCTGCGGCTTTCTTCTCGGTTCCTTGGTTTTCGTCTAGAGCCCGAGCTCGGAGAAGGAAGAGATAAGACGGCCCTATGCATAATGTGGTC